CGCCAACATTGTTTGATTCCAAATTCAGAGCAATGCCTATTGTACCCTCTTCAAATTCTACTAATTCCCCTGCCATTACTTCATCAAGACCATGAATACGAGCAATGCCATCGCCTACTTGAAGTACGGTGCCGGTATTCACAATCGTGACTTCTCGATTATATTGTTCAATACGTTCACGGATAATATTACTAATTTCGTCGGCTCGAATGGTTACCATTAGTGTCTCTTAATTCTTTTTCGGAAACAAAGGGAGAAAAAAAAAAAATAATGCCTACAGTAAAAGGGCTAATCAGTTATTTCTTTCATGGCCCCGAGCATGCCAATATTAGCACTGATGGTGCGTAAATGTAACTCGCTGTTCGAACAACTATTCAGAGTTCCTAGAGCTCCTTGTAAGGCTTGTTGGAAAACTCGCTGTCGGACCTGATTAATTGCTCTTTGTTGTTCAAAATGAATGGTTTCATTTTTGTAATTTTCTAATCGTTCCAAATTCTCATAAGTGGCATTAATCAAATTCTGTTTTTCTCGTTCTATCTCAGAGTATCCATTCACTCGAAACTCATCTGCTTCCATTTCCACTTTCCGTAAGCGAGCCCGGGCTTTTTCGAGCTGCTCAATAGCTCCTCCGCGTAGTTCTTCTGAATTTCGAATAGTACTCAGAATCCTCTGTTTTCGATTATCTAATAAATCACTTAATGAAAGTAGATTATTTTCCCATTCATTTCACAACTTCACTTCCATGATCTCTTCCCGAACCAAACATGAATCTTTCGATTCATTTGGCTCTCACGCTCAGTTACTTATGTTATGAGCATTCCCATATCTTTTAATGTAATGAGCCTACCCTCTCTTCTCTGTTCGTATTCCAAGATATGGAAACTGATACAAGACCAGAATATTCAGAGGACTCTTCCGACCAGACAAAAAAAATCTGTAATTGTCAGCAAAGTTGTTTTTTTTTCTTCAAATCCAAAAAATTCTTCTTATTTTATACATAGGTCGTCGATTCAGCATTGGATAAAAAAAGGGCGAGACACCCATTTTTCCAGTAAATGGTTCAAATCATTTTATCGATATGAGTGTTCTATATCGGATAAATTGCCAACTATTCATTTTGAAACCATCTCCGTACTAACGTAGTGGTAGAAAGAGTACCATGTTGTGCCTGGACTTCAGGCGGTTTAGCTTTAACCATGTTAATGGTCCCACATTATTGGTTGATAGAGAATCAAAGTTGATTTACCAATGAGTCACGAAATGCTATGGTTCTTACATATGATTTCTTAATTTATTCAGAAGTAATTCGTCGAGATCGTGCACCTTTCTTCCCTATTTATAAATAAAAAAAAAAAGAAAGTGCAGCCGGTTGGATCCAGCCTATTCTTGAAATACACAACTCGCACACACTCCCTTTCCAAAAAAGATCAATACGCCAAGCACTACACTTAGATTTATTAGATTTGTTGCTAAAATATCGGTATTCAACCCGAAACTCCCGGCGGATGGCCAGTAACCCAAGGAAACGAAAGAATCGGTTACATTTTTCATATGCTCTCCTCTTATAGATAGGACTAACAAAATCGAACAGAGTTCTTTTTGTATCACTTCGTCCCGTTTTTTTATTATTGATTTCTTTTTTTTATTAATTGACTTATTTTAAATATGAATATATTCATTTCATTTGAAATCATTTTCAAATTTCAAAAATGGATTCTTTATTATTATTTTATTTCAATTGAAGTTCCCAATAAGATACTTATTAGGTCCCCGGTTTCATGTCAATTGCGAAATACCTGACACGCTTCCTAAAAGTCAAAAGGGGTTTCCATTAAATTAAGGACGGGAAGTGAGAAAGCGAGTGGATCTACTAATTCCTCATCCTCAAATCAGGCCTTCCCCGGAGTATTGTCTCAACGAAGAAGTGGAGTGAAGTTTTGATATAATTCGAAGAAGCAAGCGGTAAGTCGACGGCAATAAAATAAGAAAAGAAGTACGTATTTTCACGTTTATAGAATAGGATTAAACAAAAGGATTCGCAAATAAAAGCGCTAATGCCACGACCAGTCCGTAAATTGTTAAAGCTTCCATAAAAGCCAGACTAAGCAATAAAGTACCTCGTATTTTACCCTCTGCTTCTGGTTGTCTCGCGATACCTTCTACGGCTTGGCCCGCAGCAGTACCTTGACCAACTCCAGGTCCAATAGAAGCAAGCCCTACGGCCAATCCAGCAGCAATAACGGAAGCGGCAGAAATCAGTGGATTCATGGTAAGTTCCTCGCACCAAAATAAAGAAATGGTTAATGATACAATCAACCAATGAATTATTACTTATTATTCCATCACTAAGATCCACCCGGTCAAAGTAACTAAGAACTCCGAATTGAAGTGATGATATACTGAATCATCAGAACTACTTCGATATCTCGTTTTTAGTTCCTATCCATGGAGTCTTTGGAAATCCATACGGTTCTAGTTCTTCCATTTCTTTGTTCCGAAC